TTAGCTCAACATATATGTATGTCTGTTTTAAAAGCACGAAGAGTAATTGATCAGATTCGCGGGCGTTCCTATGAGGAAACACTTATGATACTGGAACTCATGCCTTATCGAGCATCTTATCCCATTCTCAAATTGGTTTATTCTGCAGCGGCAAATGCTAATCATAATATGGGTTTGAAGGAAGCTGATTCATTCATTAGTAAAGCCGAAGCCAATAGGAGTACTATTGTGAAAAAGTTAAGACCGCGGGCTCGAGGGCGTAGTTATCTGATAAAAAGACCGACATGTCATATAACAATTGTATTAAAAGATAAATCTAAATCATTTTTAGATCAATCTAAGATTTAGATTCATATAAAAAAAATATGGATGAAAAATAAAATAGAATAGAAAAATATGGGACAAAAAATAAATCCACTTGGTTTCAGACTTGGTACAACTCAAAGTCATCATTCCTTTTGGTTCGCACAACCAAAAAATTATTCTGGGGGCCTACAGGAAGATGCAAAAATACGGAATTGTATCAAGAACTATGTACAAAAAAAAAGGAAAATATCCTCAGGTTTCGAAGGAATTGCACATATAACAATTAAAAAAAAAATCGATTTGATCCAAGTCATAATCTATATTGGATTCCCAAATTTATTAATAGAGGGGCAAACACGAGGAATCGAAGAATTACAGATGAATGTACAAAAGGAGTTTCATTCTGTAAACCGGAGACTCAACATTGCTATCACAAGAGTTGAAAAACCTTATGGACAACCTAATATTCTTGCAGAATATATAGCTTTACAATTAAAAAATAGAGTTTCGTTTCGAAAAGCAATGAAAAAAGCTATTGAATTAACTGAACAAACAGATACAAAAGGAATTCAAGTGCAAATAGCAGGCCGTATCGACGGAAAAGAAATTGCACGTGTTGAATGGATCAGAGAGGGTAGAGTTCCCCTACAAACAATTCGCGCTAAAATTGATCATTGTTCCTATACAATTCGAACTATTTATGGAGTATTAGGTATAAAAATTTGGATATTTGTAGACGAGGAATAATCAACCTTGTCTTCCCATTCTGTCCAGTGATAAAACAAAAAATGACAAACTCTTTCATTCTTTTTTCGTTAAAAATAAAAAAATGAACAATTCTAATTCTATAAGGTTAAATATAAATTCGATTGATCATTTGGTATAATTGCTATGCTTAGTGTGTGACTCGTTAGTTTTTTCTTTATAGTTTCAAGTTGGGATTCAAAAAAAAAAAACAAACTGACCCCTGCTATAAACTTTGTAATTATATAAAATAAACTAATAACCAACTTATTGCTTCGTATTGTCGAGATCCCAAGAAACAGTCACTATATGAATGAGTGGATCTATCATATGGTTGTAGCAACTGAAATTCTTTCAACAAAAAATAGATCTGATTATGGGTTGTAAAGCAAAAAAAAAATAAATAAAGGGATGTGGATAAATGGAAGGATGATAGAAAGAAAGAACAAAAATATCAATGATATATGATTCCAATATGTATGGTCTATGAATCACGTCATAAAGGGCAGTGTGATAAAGCATCAATACTGATAATCAATACTGATAAGATAATTATAAATATAAGAATTTAAAAATGAAATAATTAAAAATAGAATAAAATAATAAAGAGCCTTCAGGTTAATAAAAACTGAGGAAATTGACTTGGGAACGAATTTTGTTGGAAGCTCCATTGCAAAGTTCGGACCTAACCATTAATGGAGAAGCTATGGGAACGACAGAACCTGTGACTGCATAGGCTTCTATTGAAAACGAATCCTAATAATTCATTGGGTGGGATGGCGGAACGGACCAAGAAAAAATTGATTTATTCTGAGAGGTTATGAATTGAACCTTCGAATGAAACAGGAAAGAGTAAATATTCGCCCGCGAAACCTCTATTTATTGGATTACAATCTTTTGTCGTAATTCGATAGAGGTAAAAAAAAAAAAAAAATAAGGAAAGGATTCGTCATGTTATAAAAATAAAAAAGAGAAACATTACATTATCTATAAAGATACATAAATGTACACACACGTCTAGCTGTATTGTATATCTTGTATCTACATCTTCCTTCTTATGTAAGAAATTAAATATCAATAAAAGCCATTACTTGGTGTATTATCTATTAATGTGTACCTATTAATGTGTATCTATAATATTATTTTATTGAATTTGAATCCTTTCATTCGCGAGGAGCTGGATGAGAAGAAACTCTCATGTCCGGTTCTGCAGTAGAGATGGAATTAAGAAACAACCATCGACTATAACCCCAAAAGAACCAGATTTCGTAAACAGCATAGAGGAAGAATGAAAGGAATATCTTGTCGAGGCAATCATATTTGTTTCGGCAGATACGCTCTTCAGGCACTTGAACCTGCTTGGATTACAGCTAGACAAATAGAAGCAGGGCGAAGAGCAATGACACGATATGCGCGTCGTGGTGGAAAAATATGGGTACGTATATTTCCCGACAAACCTGTTACAGTAAGACCCGCGGAAACACGTATGGGTTCGGGGAAGGGATCCCCTGAATATTGGGTATCCGTTGTTAAACGGGGTCGAATACTTTATGAAATGGGTGGAGTATCAGAAACTGTAGCTAGAGCAGCTATCTCAATAGCTGCGCGCAAAATGCCTATACGAACTCAATTTCTTATTTCAGGATAGAGATGTAGAACTAAAAAAAAAAGGGGTATTGGGGATGAAAAAACAACCGCAGGTTTATTTATTTCTGGACGGACAATATTTCTTTTTTTTCTTTCATACTTTTGCATTGAAATAACAGATTGAAATAAAAATGATATGATTCAACCTCAGACCCTTTTGAATGTAGCGGATAACAGCGGAGCTCGAAAATTGATGTGTATTCGAATCATAGGAGCTGGTAATCACCGATATGCTCATATTGGTGATGTTATTGTTGCTGTAATCAAAGAAGCAGTTCCCAATATGCCTCTAGAAAGATCAGAAGTAATTAGAGCTGTAATTGTACGTACATGTAAAGAACTCAAACGTGAAAACGGTATGATAATACGATATGACGACAATGCTGCAGTTGTCATTGATCAAGAAGGAAATCCAAAAGGAACTCGAGTTTTTGGTGCGATCGCTCGAGAATTGAGACAGTTAAATTTTACTAAAATAGTTTCATTAGCTCCCGAAGTATTATAAATAGTAGTAGATGAGACTATGATATAGTATAGGGTATCTGAAATAGATCAAATAGATCAAATTAGTAGATTGTGTCTCACGTATATACTTTATAAAAAAAAATAAAAAAAAGGAAACATGTTGATTATATCAAAATTAGGAGGAACCTATAATTCTAGTTCGTCATGGGTAGGGACACTATTGCCGATCTAATAACTTCTATAAGAAATGCTGACACGGATAAAAAAGGAAGGGTTCGAATAGCATCTACAAATATCACCGAAAACATTATTAAAATACTTCTACGAGAAGGTTTTATTGAAAACGTTCGGAAACATCAGGAGAGTAACAAATATTTCTTGGTTTCAACTCTGCGACATAGAAAAACCAGAAAAGGAATATATAAAACTAGAACCATTTTAAAGCGTATCAGCCGGCCCGGCTTACGAATTTATTCCAACTATCAACGAATTCCTAAGATTTTAGGTGGAATGGGAATTGTAATTCTTTCTACTTCTCGAGGTATAATAACAGATCGAGAAGCTCGACTAGAAAGAATTGGAGGAGAAATTTTGTGTTATATATGGTAATCTTCCACCTCTGGTATCCGAATTTGATCTCTAACTTCCTATTTGTAAAATAGAGAGGAAAAGTGAGTTATATAACTATTCCTCCATTAGTTGATACTTCAAGGAGGTTACCTGGAATGAAAGAACAAAAATTGATTCATGAGGGTTTAATTACTGAATCACTTCCCAACGGTATGTTCCGGGTCCGTTTAGATAATGAAGATCTAATTCTAGGATATGTTTCAGGGAGGATCCGCCGCAGTTTTATACGGATACTACCGGGAGATAGAGTAAAAATTGAAGTAAGTCGTTATGATTCAACCAGGGGACGTATAATTTATCGACTTCGCAACAAAGATTCGAATGATTAGGTTATTTTTTTAACCATGGGTATACAATTCGAAGTTAAAAAAAAAAATTCAAGAGACTTATTCTCTTCCAAGAAGTGGATTCAGAATTAAGGTAAGGAATAAAAAATATGAAAATAAGGGCTTCCGTTCGTAAAATTTGTGAAAAATGTCGACTGATTCGCAGGCGTGGACGAATTATAGTGATTTGTTCCAATCCGAAACATAAACAGAGACAAGGGTAATTCTTCTAAAAAGGAACTTTCAAAAAAAAATATATATATATGTAAAAATAAGGTAAAGGATCTGTTTTAACATGAAATGGATATCTCCGTATCTTTTCTTTTTGTATATTTCTGACTCATAAATATGAGATGATAAAATATGACAAAAGCTATACCAAGAATTGGTTCACGTAGGAATGGGCGTATTGGTTCACGTAAGAATGGACGTAGAATACCAAAAGGCGTTATTCATGTTCAAGCGAGTTTCAACAATACCATTATAACTGTTACAGATGTACGAGGTCGGGTAGTTTCTTGGGCCTCCGCCGGTACTTCTGGATTCAAAGGCACAAGAAGAGGAACACCTTATGCTGCTCAAGCCACAGCGGTAAATGCTATTCGTACAGTGGTTGATCAGGGTATGCAACGAGCAGAAGTTATGATAAAGGGTCCTGGTCTCGGAAGAGATGCAGCATTACGAGCCATTCGTAGAAGTGGTATATTATTAAGCTTCGTACGTGATGTAACACCTATGCCACATAATGGATGTCGACCTCCTAAAAAAAGACGTGTGTAGAAATAAGAATTAAACCGATTTCAAGAGAAATAAATGATCAAATAATAATACTAGTATAGTATGGTTCGAGAGGAAGTAGCAGGATCCACTCGAACACTACAG